CTCAATTTAAAGTTCCTAAAAAGAGCTACTTTATGTCTTACGTAGAACATATTACTATATACTCTATTCCAAACCGCGTGAACAGTCATTAGTCATTACTAAGAGACATTTTAGTATTTCTATTTAGTCATTCGAAGTTCTCTTTTATTAGTTTTAATTGCTGAAAAGAAATATATTTTTTATTTTATCTCTATATTGTTTATCCCTACGAAATACTAGACGAAATAGAACGATTTTAGAAGGGATATAATGAAATTTTGTGATTGGGTTCTTCCTAGAGAAACGATTCGTTTTATTTGACTGATCGATACAACAAACAATTAATTATAACAAATATATGATTATAAGAAATATAAAGATTCTAAACTTAAATTAAATAAATAATATTAAATTAAATATAAATAATATAATATTTATAGTAATTAATAAAATAAAAAAAAAAAAAGATATTATTATTCGAAACGCCTTGTGATCTTCAACCAATTCTGCGCTTCAATATAATTACCGGGAGTAAGCGCTAGAGCTTGTTTCCAATATTCGGCAGCTTGATCGAACCAAGCTTCCGCAATTTCAGAATCTCCTTGTCGAATGGCCTGTTCTCCCCGGTCGGAATAGGTGGGTAAATTCCTTCCCTTAGAACCGTACTTGAGAGTTTCCGACCTCATACGGCTCAGCCGTCAAGTTCTTTTGGCGTCCCTTTTTTAATCTACCATATCTAATTGAATGAGATTTATCGTGGATCCGTGGATCTATCCCATTTTTTTCTCTCGAGTTAACCAAAAGAAAAAGAGGTTATGGTTATAAGTTTCAAACTTGAGTTTTACTTACTAATTTAATCAGTTTTCTCTTTTCTCCCACCTTCATAAAGTGCATAGGCATCTCCACTATTATTAGAGTTTTCTAAAAAGGTAACTATCTCGGTTTCATATATGAATTTCTATAGAATCTGTGAAAAAGACTTTCCTTTATAAGAAGGAAAAGGCTTACTATCTTTGGGATCTGATGCTACACCGCTGCTCAATACCTTAGGGGATCAACTCTATTACATAAGTTGATTCCTAACTTTTATCTCATATCATGACATAAATAAGCAGTCCGTATTATCGGCCCAAAACCTCGCGAATTGATCTTTACGGCGCTTTCTCTATCAATTAGATCCTTTATCCATAGAATTATTTAGGCATACCTATTTCTTCATATTCATATCTCAAATTCTATGAAGTTTATTTCTTTGCTACAGCTGATAAAAATCGTTGTTTTGGACGATACATATGTAGAAAGCCTATTTTTTCTAGTAATTATTAATAGATTTGCTCTTTTATTCCCTTTTTATTTCTATAGTGGAGATAGTCGCACGTAATGACAGATCACGGCCATATTATTAAAAGCTTGTGGTAAGAATGGGTTTCGCTCTAGTGCACGAAAATAATATTCCAAAGCTTTCGTATGTTCTCCGTTTCGTGTGTGGATAAGGCCTATGTTATAGAGTATATAACTTCGATCATAGGGATCAATTTCTAGTCGCATAGCTTCATAATAATTCTGTAAAGCTTCTGCATAATTTCCTTCGGATTGAGCGGACATCCGTTACGGTCGTCATTCGATTTAAAGAATCTCCGTTTCAGAACCGTACATGAGATTTTCATCTCATACGGCTCCTCCTTTATGTACATAATCAGAATAATACATGGAATCAAAAAAGATTTAAATATTCTCATTATAAACTGAGCAGGGCTGGTGTTTTTACAAAAAATCTCTAGCCAACCTTCTTGTAAAAGATCTTTCCTTAACATCTAGTATGTTGGTACTAGATAAAAAAAGTGACTCCAGTAATTTCTTTGTCTTAAACGCATCTTAATTTTCAGGAATAAGTCACTTCAACAGTCTTCGATGGTTATACGGGTATCCAAAACACAAACTAGATGGATGTTTGTTGTCCCAACCATTCTTCTTAGTCCCGATCCTGATAAGGAAAAGGGATAATTTATAACAAAGTTTTCGTGTTGTTGATTCCTAGGAGTAGTGCCTCTTCCTCTATGCCTCCTATTGGTACTAATGGAGTGAGTTTGACTTAACCCATACCATAGGTATAACCTTTCGCTCAATACTCTAGAATCGACAATTGAAGCATTTGAGGTTGCATTAATCGGGGATACACGACAGAAGGGCTCGTTTTATTTACAAACTTCACCTTCAACAAGCGTAGATTTATTTCAATAATTTTTTTCTTTCTATCCCGAATAATAATGTGTCTTCCTCCTAAGAAGACTAAGAGTGGTAAAAAATAAAAAAAAAAAATATATATATAAATAAAATAAATAACTAAATTAAATTATAAAATAAATAAATAAAAAATATAATAATCAAATCGCACCATCTCTGTAATAGGCAAATGCCTCTTTCTCGCCCAAAGTTGTCGGAATTATTCGTAATAAGATATTGGCTACAATTGAAAAGGTCTTATCAATAAAATTTCCATTTATTCGAGATCTAGACATAGGCAGAAAGTCATTCTATAATTTCTTTTAATTACCTTTTGTGAGAAAATAATCCCACAAACAACGGAATTTTACAATACGAAATAACATAAAAACACACTCAGTAAAATTAAACTTCGACTCAAATTGTTTCTTTTTGACAGGAATCAATAAAAACTAAGAAATATTTGAAGCCGATTGGATTTCATCCAAATGTAAATTAAATTTTACATTTAAATCTAGTATTATAAGAATATAGGAAACTATTCTGATTTCATCAAAGTTGAAGAATGAACGAATTTATATCCTAATCTGTAGGATAATTCGAAAAGTTTTGATTGAATTATGATCCAAAGAGGAAAAAGAATCGAATAATCGTTCTATGATGGATGAAAATAGAATAACCGCCCGTTTTGTGTTGTGTATATAACGGATATACGCTATACAATCAAATATAAGGATTCCTGGGGCGTTTCATGAATTTGGAATAAATCTATGGGGTAAGGGGTTATTGTTGAAAGATCTAAAATTGGAAAGTCATTTTAGAATTTTTATGAAAATAGAATAAGAGTCTAAACTAAATATAATCATGATCTAAAGGTAGCCATTAAACATAGTCTAAAAAAATGGATCAATCGGTGGAGTCGTTCCAATTCAGGGATTTAATTCGGTATAAATATTCAAAAATAAAGTCGGGAGTGCCTTCTTTGTAAACATGAATAGATACCTTATATTTATTGGTTTAAATATTTTGTCTCACAAAATTATTTTTATCCCCCGCCAGCCTCGAATAAGGGTTTGGCAGCGTTTTTCTTTTATAGTTAAAATAGAGTGTACGCACCTATCCAAAAACCTAAATATGAATCACTATTCATTCGGTTTATGAACCATAATCATTATGCAGGAGAGATGGCCGAGTGGTTGAAGGCGTAGCATTGGAACTGCTATGTAGGCTTTTGTTTACCGAGGGTTCGAATCCCTCTCTTTCCGTACCCTTCAACCTAATTCACCAATGTTATTGATCGCAATATATCAAATAACAATGCATACCATTATTCCAACAGTTATACATATGGCTTCTCTATTCCTAATCCTAATTTCTGTGGTATGGATTATACTGGAAAGAATGGACAAGGAATGAAGATCTCCCTATCAATCTATGATACATGAGTGGGAAAAAATCCCCGGATAAAACGCCTTCCTGAGGGTCTCTTTATATCGGTGAAAGGAAGGGCAAAATTGTCCGAATCCTTCTTATTTTAGTTGTGTTTAAGTCTGACGAGAATAATATTCTACAACTAGCAATTCATTTATTTTCAAACCGACGCATTTACTATCTATTATTTGATTGACTGATCCTTTATATTGGAATGGGTGAAGAGTCAAATGTTTTGGCAATTCCTCAGGGGAGGATGAATCAAGATAATTTTGAACCAGAGACTTAGATTTTTGTTCATCTCTCACTGTAATAATATCTCGGGGTTTGCATCGATAACTTGGTATATCTACTATACGACCATTAACTAAAATATGTCTATGATTAACCAATTGCCGGGCTTGAGGAATAGTTGAAGCCATACCTAATCGAAAAAGGATGTTATCCAACCGCATTTCAAGTAATTGTAGTAAAACTTGACCTGTTGACCCTTTTGCTTTTCCGGCTATACGAACGTATTTAAGTAATTGTTGTTCTGTAAGACCATAATGAAAGCGCAATTTTTGTTTTTCTTCTAAACGAATACGATATTGAGATTTTTTACCGGGGCGTAATTGATTTCTAAGATCACTTACAGCTCTAGGTTTTTTACTAGTTAATCCCGGTAAAGCCCCCAAACGACGTATTTTTTTGAAACGAGGCCCTCTGTAACGCGACATAAAGACTCCTTATAAAGTTTCATAAACCTAAATGAAATTAAACTAAACTAAATGATAAATAGAAAAATGAAAAATATAATTAAAATGAAAAATAATAAATTAATCAAAATTTATTGAAGTATTGTATTCCAAAGAAAAATTCGAAAGAATAATTAGATAAATTGTATATCAATATCCGGGCCTTAACTTAATATATTATATATATATATTATATAATATATCGTATTAAAATTAATAGAAAATAGAAAATTTTTTTTAAGTTTAAGGGTTCTTTTCTTGATTGATTTGGTCTACATAGATCAAACTCCTCCAATTTTTTTTAATAATTGGAAGTTCTTATGAGATAATAGATCAGTGCCCTTTGGGAAAGGGGAAAGAAGCCTTTTCAATTTCTTTGATTTCATATTATCAACTATGCAAAAAAAAAATCAAACATATGGAAAAAGCCAGCTATCGGAGTCGAACCGATGACCCTCGCATTACAAATGCGATGCTCTAACCTCTGAGCTAAGCGGGCTCGCATAACATAAATTGGACACACATAGGAATTTAGTAAACTACTGGAATCTTAAATCTTAGCTATTAACTGTTCACTCTTAACTCTTCACAATTACTATGAATCTAGAATAATTTCTATTAATATAAAAACTATATAATAGAATTTCAAATAAATATCGGATATTTGAATATTATAGAACATAACAATTAATATACCGATTAATATATTAATTATTATATTAATATAGCAATATATAATTTTGATCTATTTATCATAGCAAATACATGATTATCAATAATCAATATCTTAATTAGCTTAATTTAGTTAATTAGATAGTAAGTAATAAGATTCTTTTTTATTTTTGAATTTAAATGATATTTGAAATTAAAAATTATTTTTTTTTTTACTAATCTAATTCTATTGTCTATTTCTTTAATATTAAAATATTTTATTAGTTATTTTAATACTATTAAATTAGTATATAAACTAAACTATTAATTTTATTACATTAAAAATTTTAATTTTCTATCTTATCTATTTAGAATTTTAAAGAGAATCTAGTAATTAAATTAATTATAACTTACTAATTAAAGTAGAATCTTATTCTAGTATTCGATATATATAGAATATAATTAATACATATTAATTACATTAATTAAGATTTTACATTATAATATAATAATAATATTCGAAATAATTTCATTCTAAATTTAATTATTCAAAAAAAAAGGAATTAATTATTAGTTATAGCCATTAGATTCGTTATGGTTATTAATATTATATTCACTTATTAGTTATTTTTAGTTAGCAAAGATAAGAGCTAAGACGAAAACAAAAGAATCGACCGTTCAAGTATTCAAGATTGTACGCTAAAAACGATATAAATAGGGAAATATATGTAAAATATATATTAAGCAGAATTATAATATAGGTGTAATAATACTATATATTTATATATAATAATATAGTATTAAGTATACTATATATGTGATATGTCTCCATCTAGATTATATATTGATTTGTGGATAGAGAAATAATAGAATCTTTTCTAATTGTATCAAATATGAGTTTCCGAGAGAGATGAAAGAAGATAGACAAGAAATCCAAATATAAGAAAACAGTTTTCAATATGCGAATCGCTATCTAATGAATTCAACAGTTCCATCATATCATAATATAAATGAAATAAAAAGGAAAAAGGTATCATAATGAAATCCTAATCACAAACCAAAAGGGGGGATATGGCGAAATTGGTAGACGCTACGGACTTAATTGAATTGAATTGAGCGTTGGTATGGAAACCTACCAAGTGATAACTTTCAAATTCAGAGAAACCCTGGAATTAAAAATGGGCAATCCTGAGCCAAATCCGGTTTTCTGAAAACAAACAAGGGTTCAGAAGGCGATAATAAAAAAGGATAGGTGCAGAGACTCAATGGAAGCTGTTCTAACAAATGGAGTTGGCTGCGGTGCGTTAGTAAAGGAATCACTCCAGAAAGGATGAAGAATAAACCTATATACGTATACGTACTGAAATAGTATCTTCAAATGATTAATGACAACCCAAATCCGTATTTCTTTTAATTTTCATGAAAAATTAAAGAATTATTGTAAATCAATTATTAAGTTGAAAAAAGAATTAAATATTCATTAATCAAATCATTTACTCCATCAAAATCTGATAGATCTTTTGAAGAATGGATTAATCGGACGAGAATAAAGATAGAGTCCCATTTTACATGTCAATATCGACAACAATGAAATTTATAGTAAGAGGAAAATCCGTCGACTTTAAAAATCGTGAGGGTTCAAGTCCCTCTATCCCCAAAAAGGCCCATTTGATTCCCTAATTATTTATCCTACCTTCTCATTTCGTTAGCGGTTCAAAATTCGTTATCTTTCTCGTTCATTCTAATTTTACAAACGTATCTGAGCGAAAATCTTTTTCTTATCACAAGCCCTGTGATCTATATGAAAGACGTACAAATGAACATCTTTGAGAAAGGAATCCCAATGTTAAATTTGAATAATTAAAAATTCATTTTATTACTCGTACTGTACTGAAACTTACAAAGTCTTTTTTTGAAGATCCAAGAAATTCCAACAAGGCCTGGATAAGACTTTGCAATTCCCCTTTCGTCTTTTTAATTGACATAGACCCAAGTCCTATATTAAAATGAGGATGGTGCGTAAGGGATGGTCGGGATAGCTCAGCTGGTAGAGCAGAGGACTGAAAATCCTCGTGTCACCAGTTCAAATCTGGTTCCTGGCACATGAGCAATTTGTATGAGTATCTATTCTACAAATTAATTGATATGAGTCGCCATGCATATTCATTAATATAGTATAAAGCATGATACATATTTATCCATCTAAATATCTGGGGATGTACTCCTTTTATTTTATAGAATAAAATAGTTAAAGATGAGTAAAGAGCATATGTATATACTCTTTTTGATATGTATAAGATAAAGTATGTAAAAGAAAATATTAATACTTCAGACATATTACAAAAGGTAAATTGGGTGGTTGAAAAACCTAAAAGTCTAGTCTAGGGGAGTTGAGGGGTGCGAATAGCCAAGATTCATCTTCGATACAGTACAAATACAAATAGAATCTGATCCCCTTATCATTTCTTTCTATTTTCTT